AAAGAAACTAGCAACGCCGACCCCGTTTATAATTCCATCAATTATATACCGATCAAAAAACTGAATTCGTTCGGCCAGTCTTCTTATACCCACAGTAAAAATTCTAGTATAAAAAATATCTATGTAACCGCGATTATATGACCAATTGTATATCACATTTTTTACTTGATCCAAGAGCATTCTTTTTGGGACCCTCTTTACAAATAAATTGACTAAGTCTAAATTCTGTAGAGATGAATAGACAGATCCATATAAAATAGATGCTATAAATAATCCAAAAAGGGCTATACTTACAGAAAAAACTGCATTTTCCAAAAAATCATACCAATCCGAGGAATCATTCAAATTTGGATGGAAAAAGTTTGTGGATGGAGTTAACCATTTCGATAATAAATCAAAATCCATTACTCCTCGATCAAAATGAATTCCGATTGTTCCGACGAATAAAGTAAATAATACCAATACAAGCAGAGGAAATAACATAGTATTGTCCGACTCGTGAGGATAGGTGTAAGTATATTTATTCCTAAAGTAAGTACTAAAGTATCGTATTCTCTTTCTTGCATTATCATCAATTTTATATGTATTTTTTGAAAAAAAAGAGACCTTATTATTCGTATTCATTGTTGATAAAAGTAAATTTTTATTGGCTGCCTTAGGTACTTTTTTTCCCCATAAAGATATTGAATAAAAAGAACTACTTTTAGTGCTACTGTAATTTTGAAAATGAATACGCAAATGTCCATCAAAAGTAAGTAAATACATCCGAAACATATAAAATGCGGTTAATCCTGTTGTGAAGGATGCTATTATTGCGAAAGTTGGTGAATACAACCAACTATCATTAAGAATTTCATCTTTGGACCAAAAACAAGCAAGAGGTGGAATACCACAAAGAGAGAGTGTACCTAATAAAAAAGTAATTCTTGTAATTGGAACATATTTTGCTAAACCGCCCATAAGAACCATATTTTGACTTTTTTCTGGTGAATATCCAACAATGGGTTCCATTGAATGAATAATAGATCCGGATCCCAAAAACAATAAAGCTTTCGAATAGGCATGAGTGATCAAATGGAATAAAGCTGCTCGATAAGAACCTATGCCCAAAGCTAACATAATATAACCCAATTGAGACATTGTAGAATAAGCTAAACTTCTTTTAATGTCTCTTTGAGCAAGAGCCAAAGTCGCTCCTAATAGTACTGTTATTACGCCTATTAAAGAAATAAGATTCATTATGGAAGGTATAACTATGAAAAGAGGAAGAAGCCGAGCTACAAGAAAAATTCCCGCTGCTACCATAGTAGCAGCATGTATAAGAGCCGAAATGGGAGTGGGTCCTTCCATAGCATCAGGTAACCATATGTGAAGGGGAAATTGTGCGGATTTAGCAACTGCACCAAGGAATAAAAAAGAAGCACACAGAGTAGCAAATAAAGAATCTACTCCATTATTCTGAACCAAGTTATTAACTATTTCGAACAAATCCCGAAATTCTAAACTACCTGTTATCCAATAAAGTCCTAAAATTCCTAATAATAAACCAAAATCCCCTATACGATTGGTTACAAAAGCTTTTTGACAAGCACTTGCCGCAATTGGTCGTGTGAACCAAAAACCTATTAATAAATAGGAACACATTCCTACAAGTTCCCAAAAAATATAAATTTGTATCAAATTGGAACTAGTAACTAATCCCAACATAGAAGTATTGAAAAAACTCATATAGGCAAAAAATCTCAAATATCCTTGATCGTGAGACATATAATTGTCACTATAAATAAGAACCATGATTCCAACAGTAGTAATTAATATTGACATAATAGAAGTAAGTGGATCGATCAAGTGTCCGAACTCTAAAGAAAAATCATTATTGACGGTCCAAGACCATAGATATTGATAGATAGAATTTCCATTTATTTGCTGAATAGACAGATTAACCGAAAATGCCATAGCTATACTTAACATCAAAACACTTGGAAAAGCCCACATACGACGAATATTTTTTGTTGCTGTCGGAATAAGCAAAAGTCCAAATCCTATTAACATAGTAACTGGAAGTGGAAGAAGAGGTATTATCCACGCATATTTATATGTATGTTCCATAAAAAAAACAAATTTCCATTTTTTCTTATCTTATAATTGTTTCCGATTCACCAATTCTTATCGTTTTCGAAAGGAACAAAAAAAAATCAACAAAAAAAGATATGAAAATTTTTTGATTTTTCATTATTCTGACTTTTCTCAGATATTGGAGGAAATATTCAAAAAGTTCCAATTCAATTGGTTAGTCAAATGATATGACCAAAAAGTTAGGTAAGAATAATTACTTAGTTATTAACTTTATTAACTAAAGAAAGGTATTTATAGAAATGAGGAATATGAGATTTTAAATCATTCTACAACTATATTATCATTCTATTCTGGTAATATGTAAGCCTATCATATACTATAGTCTAGTAAATAAAAACAATTATACCAAAATAGTAGAATATGGATGCATCAATAAATGAAAAAAGATCTAGTTATTCTAGTGAATTTATTTGTAGTAATTACTGCGGAACTAATTGATTGGATTCCAATCCAATAAGAAAGTATCCGAAATCTTATCTTATAATACTTCTTACTTTGTATATAGAATAGAATTAAAATAAAAATAACTAAAAATGGAAGTTCCCTTTCTTAGGTAATGGAATGTCTTGTTTAAGATATTTACTACTAGTTGTAGTTGAAGTTTGAACTTAAATTATAGACACGGCACTATGAGCTTATTCAATTACAACTAATAGTCATAAAAATCCCTTTTCATTTTCAAATTTTCCCCTCCTTTCTTCTATTTTATTCCCTAGTGTGTTAGATATGTGACATGCATATATTTGTATATATTATTTATATTAATATTATTTATATTATATAAATAATATAATATATATTTGTATTGTAGTATTGTATCTTATAAAAAAAATGTATGTTATGAAAAAACTATTATAGACGTAATTAAGTATAGAAAATGACTAAAAAAGAATGACCCATTTTGAGCAATACATGTCTTTCACATACAAAAATAAAAATAAGTAACTCTTTTTTTGAATGGCAGTTCCAAAAAAACGTACTTCTATATCAAAAAAACGTATTCGTAGAAATATTTGGAAGAAAAAGGGATATTTAGCTGCAATAAAAGCTTTTTCTTTAGCAAAGTCAGTTTCCACCGGAGATTCAAAAAGTTTTTTTGTGCGACAAACAAGTAAGAAAATCTTGGAATAATAGGAATTTCCGTAGCTAGAAGAACTTTCAATTTTGGAATAGGAAGAATTCCCATTAACTAATGTATTGATATATTGAACTCCTCAATATTAGTTAGAACTAGCTGCTATAATATATAGAATAAGAATTTCTTTGTCTGTCGGTTCTAAATATCATTATTATGATTTTTTTTTCATTTTCATTCTAGTTTTTTAGAATCTATTTATTAATTTGTGAGATGGTTTTTGTCCTATTAATTTTCTTTTCCTAATAGAAAAATCTTTGTGCATTCTATTGGGAAAAGAAAGTAGTGATGAATATTGAAATTTGTTTTATTTAGAAATTTTGTACACAATAAACTATTATATTAATAGTTTATTAATACTTAATGATACTAAGAAAAGTCTCGAAATTGTTATTCCTTAAATTGAAATTTAGTATTAGTAATTAAATTGTGATAAATGATAAATATGAAATCCTATAGAATTTCATTAAATTTTTTCATTTTGTTCATTGATAAAATAAATCTCTTTGACGATTTGTTTTTCATTTATCTGATTTCGCGGATTCAAAATATATAAATATATATAAAATAAAATAAAGGGGACAGTTCTTAGTTTCTATTTCGACTGAAAAAACTTTCATTTCAAATTCCAAATGTTCCGGGGGAACCTAGCATATAGATAGTACGTAAAAGTTGATTGTTAAAACTGAACCTACGATGATACTAACCTAATTAAGAATTATTGAAAATTCAAAGATGAATTCAAATCTTATTTATCAGTTCTAATGGTTCCTAAACTATATTGGATCTAGACGATTCAATATGAATTGATTATTATTATTTCAAGTAAGCCGCTATGGTGAAATCGGTAGACACGCTGCTCTTAGGAAGCAGTGCTAGAGCATCTCGGTTCGAGTCCGAGTGGCGGCATAGAGATACAATGCATCCTATAATGTATTTAATTCCCTATTTCCATTCTGTAATGGGACCTCTTTTATCTATGATATTTGTCACTTTAGAACATATATTAACTCATCTCTCTTTTTCGATCATTTCAATTGTGATTACGATTCATTTGATGACCCTATTAGTCCACGAAATTATAGGGTTGCGGGATTCGTCGGAAAAAGGAATGATAGCTACTTGTTTTTCTATAACAGGATTATTAGTTACTCGTTGGATTTCTTCGAGACATTTTCCATTAAGTAATTTATACGAGTCATTAATCTTCCTTTCATGGAGTTTTTCCATTATTCATATGATTTCCAAGATACGGAATCAGAAAAATGATTTAAGCGCAATAACCGCCCCAAGTGCCATTTTTACCCAAGGTTTCGCTACATCGGGTCTTTCAAGTGAAATGCACCAATCGTCAATATTAGTACCTGCTCTACAATCTCAATGGTTAATGATGCACGTAAGTATGATGTTATTGAGTTACGCAGCTCTTTTATGTGGGTCGTTATTATCAGTGGCTTTTCTAGTCATTACATTTCGCAAAAACATCGATATTTTTGGTATTGACTTAATTAAGATTAAGTCATTTTTCTTTGGCAAGATCGAATACTTGAACGAAAAAAAAAATGTTTTTAAACACACTTCCTTTGTTTCATTTCAAAATTATTACAAATATCAATTAACTCAGCGTTTGGATTATTGGAGTTATCGTGTCATTAGTTTAGGGTTTACCTTTTTAACCATAGGTATTCTTTCTGGAGCAGTATGGGCTAATGAGGCATGGGGATCTTATTGGAATTGGGACCCCAAGGAAACTTGGGCCTTTATTACTTGGACTATATTCGCGATTTATTCACATACTAGAACAAATCAAACTTTGCAAAGTACGAATTCGGCACTTGTAGCTTCTATAGGATTTCTTATAATTTGGATATGCTATTTTGGGATCAATCTATTAGGAATAGGTCTACATAGTTATGGTTCATTCACATTAACATCTAATTGAATAAATTCCATGAGGAATACATAAGACCATCGTCCCATATATAACGGAAAGTTTGTGCGGGTTTTTGAGAACCATTTGATTTGAATGATTCCTTGATTCAAATGGTTCTCAAAAACCCGGAATACATCTTATTACAATTTTAATTCATTTTCTTTTTTTGCGTTGTATTCTATAGCGAATGATTTAAAAACTCTTAAAACGAAAACTTTCATTTCTGTCTCAGTACTGAAAACTATCTATGAAAATAATTAGATAGGATAGCTTGTACCTTGTCAACTGATAGCGAGAGAACGAAATCTGGATAAATACCAATCCCTATTATGGGTAAAAAGATACAGATCGAAACAAATAGTTCTCTTGGTCCAGAATCCACAAAATTGGAATTTGGAACATTGAATAGTTTGTATCCATAGAACATCTGACGTAACATAGATAATAAATAAATAGGAGTTAATATCATTCCAATTGCCATTACAAATGTAATTAATATTTTTGGCATTAAAAGCAATTTTGGACTGGTAATTATTCCAAAAAATACTACTAATTCCGCAACAAAACCACTCATTCCTGGCAATGCAAGAGAAGCCATTGAGAAACTACTAAACAGAGTAAATATTTTTGGCATTGGAATGGATATCCCCCCCATTTCGTCGAGATAAACAAGACGTATTCTATCACAACTCGTTCCTACTAAGAAAAAAAGTGCAGCACCAATAAATCCATGAGAGAGTATTTGTAATATGGCTCCGTTGAGTCCCATGCCGGTTATAGAACCAATTCCTATAATTATGAAACCCATGTGAGATACAGAAGAATAGGCTATTCTCTTTTTTAAATTGCGTTGACCAAGAGAAGTTGAAGCTGCATAGATTATTTGCATTGTCCCTACTATCACCAACCAGGGAGAAAATATAGAGTGGGCGTGCGGTAATAATTCCATATTGATCCGAATCAATCCATATGCTCCCATTTTTAATAAGATTCCAGCTAGAAGCATACATGTACTGTAATGTGCTTCTCCATGGGTATCTGGTAGCCATGTATGTAGGGGTATAATCGGCAATTTGACAGCATAAGCAATAAGGAAGCCCAAATAGAATATTATTTCTAATGCCACAGGATATGACTGATGAGCTAATCTTTCAAAATCCAATGTTGGTTCATTGGAACCATATAAACCCATACCTAGAACCCCTATTAAGAGAAAAATGGAACCCCCCGCAGTGTACAAAATAAACTTTGTAGCCGAGTACAAACGTTTCTTTCCCCCCCACATGGATAAAAGTAAGTAAACAGGAATTAATTCTAACTCCCACATAAGGAAAAAAAGTAAAAGGTCTCGAGAAGAAAATAATCCTATTTGACCACTGTACATTGCTAACATCAGGAAATAGAATAATCGCGAATTTCGAGTAACAGGCCAAGCTGCTAAAGTAGCTAAAGTAGTGATAAATCCTGTCAGTAAAATGGGTCCCATGGAAAGTCCATCGATTCCCAGTCTCCAGTGAAAATCAAAAATATTTATCCATTTTAAATCCTCCTCCAATTGAATTAATGGATCGTCCAATTGGAAATGATAACAGAACACATAGGTTGTTAGAAGGAGTTCTAATAAGCATATACATATAGTATACCACCTAAATACCTTATTCCCCTTATGAGGGAGAAATAAAATTGAAGAACCTGCGAATATTGGCAAAACTACAAGTAGCGTTAACCAAGGGAAATAACTCGTGATAAAGACAAGATGCGTTTTGACTAAAAAACCCGTGCTCGGAATAATATATTTTATCGAGTACGGGCTTTTGTCGGTAAAAAGGAATCAAATGATTCAAGTGGAGTTTTTTATAACGTATCAATAAGATAGACCCATGCTGCGGGTTGTTTCATGCCATAAATAAACACGGACACTCAAAAAATCTGTTGGACAGGCGGATTCACATCTCTTACAACCTACACAGTCCTCCGTTCTTGGCGCAGAAGCAATTTGCTTAGCTTTACATCCGTTCCAAGGTATCATTTCCAATACATCTGTGGGGCAGGCTCGTACACATTGAGTACATCCTATGCATGTATCATAAATTTTTACTGAATGCGACATTGGGTCTATAAATTCTAGTTTTGAACATAAAAAATTTTCGATCTGGTAAAGTAAAATCAGGAGTAAATGAATTATATTTATATTGTAGACACCAGACGAATCAATGGTTTATCAAAAAAATCTTAAGAATCAATATATATTTCTAAATCTGTTCATGAAAAAAGACCAAGAGACTTTGATTTCCGTTTCAACAACCATGATCATACGAGTCACGCATATGACTTCACATTGACATCGGTCAATGCATCGTCAATATTGCAATAGTAATATGGAAATATAATATAATATTATACATATTACTATAAAAGAATAAAAAATGAAAAAAAAAAATTTTCTATTTATATAATAGTTATGACTAATTATTCAACAAATTTGATTGATTGATACGAGTTGATTTTCTGTTACGATAGATCGACGAAACAATAGCTAGTCCAATAGCTGCTTCCGCGGCTGCAATGGCTATAATAAAGATTGAGAAAATGTCTCCTTTTAATTGACGACTATCAAATATATCAGAAAACGTTACGAGATTAATATTAACCGAATTTAGTATAAGTTCAAGACACATAAGTGCTCTAACCATGTTTCGACTTGTGATCAATCCATAGATACCTATAGAAAATAAATAGACGCTCAAAAAAAGTACATGTTCGAACATCATTGACTAACTCCTCATCAATCTCGATTCATTTCAATATGAACAATAATTCAACGGATTTGATTGACTAGAATCGAGCAATTACAGAAAAAAAGAGGGTATCCGCAGTAGATTAAACTAAAAACTTTCCCCTTTTCATTTGATTTAAAATTTCTAACAATTTTATTAATTCTTATTAATTCTAAGTATTTGCTATTGACGAGCCATAGTAATTGCACCTATCAAAGAAACTAAAAGAATTATAGAAATAAGTTCAAACGGAAGATAAAAATCTGTTGATAAATGAATTCCAATTTGTTGAACGTTACTTATAAGGTCCTGTTCTATAATCTGGTTTGATCTTGTAGTCCAAATAATTCCGTACCATGACGTATCTGGGATAGTAGTAATTAGTGAAAAAAGAATACTTGTACAAACCAGTGAAGTGACTCCATCTCCAACAGTCCAAAGATAGGAACCGTTAGAATATTCTGAACCGTTCATGAACATAACAGCAAATATTATTAAGACATTTATGGCTCCCACATAAATAAGGAGCTGTGCGGCAGCTACAAAATAGGAGTTTGCTGGAATATAGAATAAGGATATACAAACAAGAACGAATCCTAATGAAAAGGCAGAATAAATTGGATTGGTAAATAATACTACTCCTAGACCTCCTATTATAAGAAATAATCCTAGAAATACTACAAGTATATCGTGTATTGGTCCAGGTAAATCCATTATGTATAACAAATAAATAAGTCGAAATATTTCATGACCTTACTAAATAGTCCAGGAAAGAGAAGGGTGTTACCTTTATTTTTTTTTATATGATGGATTTCTAATTGAATTAAATATTCAATCTTAATATGGTGTAGATATAGATAAAGTTATTGGTGAATCCTACTTTCTTTTTTCTTTTTTTTTTCAAAAAAAAGAAATAGTTGGAATTTGATATTTCGAAATGATCGCGAAACTATCGGTTTAAATTAAAGAGTAATTCTCAACAATCAATAGTTATTAATTATTATTTGTAATTTCTGACCAACCAAAAACTTGAATCCTTTATATCAAAAAACAAAATCTTAGTAATCAGTAATTGTTCTTGAATCAAGGGGTTTATCTTTGTCTATTTTGATTTGAGTCGAATTCATAACTGTTTGAATTGTGTAATCTCCAATTACTGACATTGGTAATCGGCCCAAAGCAATTTGATTATAATTCAATTCGTGACGATCATAAGTAGAAAGTTCATATTCTTCAGTCATCGATAAACAGTTTGTTGGACAATACTCGACACAGTTACCACAAAATATACAAACTCCAAAATCAATACTATAATTAAGCAATTGTTTCTTTTTAATATCTTTTTCAAATCTCCAATCAACAACGGGTAGATCTATGGGACATACACGAACACATACTTCACAAGAAATACATTTATCAAATTCGAAGTGGATTCGACCACGGAAACGTTCTGATGTGATCGATTTTTCATAAGGATATTGAATAGTTACAGGTAAACGATTTGTATGGGATAAGGTAATTATGAAACTTTGACCAATGTACCTTGCAGCTCGTATTGTTTGTTGACCATAATTTATGAACCCGGTCACCATAGGGAACATATTGTGGATCTCCGTGAATAAATTGCTGTTTTTTTCTCTTGTTTGAGATCGGTTATAAATCTAGAATATCATTATCCTATTCTATTATTTATAGTGAAACAAGTTGGGACGAAGTTGTCAATAATAGATTACCCAGGGAAATAGGCAAAAGAAATTTCCATCCAAGATTTAATAGCTGGTCTATTCTCATCCTAGGTAAAGTCCATCTTGCTGTGATAGGAATGAACAGAAACAAATAAGCTTTCGCTAATGTAATAAATATTCCAATTGTCATTCCAAAGACTCCAGCCATTTTATTTATTCCGAAAAGTTCAGGAATGGGTATGTACGGAATAGATAAATTCCACCCACCTAAGTAAAGAACTGTTATAAATAATGAAGAAACTAATAAATTTAGGTAAGAAGCAAGGTAAAATAAAGCGTATTTGATACCTGAATACTCTGTTTGATAACCTGCGACTAATTCCTCCTCTGCTTCTGGTAAATCGAAGGGTAATCTTTCACATTCCGCTAGAGAAGAAATTAGAAAAACTACAAACCCTATAGGCTGACGCCACAGATTCCACCCCCCAAAGCCATATTTTGACTGTGCCTCAACTATATCAACTGTACTTGAACTGTTAGATAATTATAGTCGATAATAACATCACCGTTCATATCGCTATTTCAAAACCGTACATGAGACCTCGGCTTCATACGGCTCCTCTATGGCCAAAAATAAATGTAAGGACTTGCTCGATATTATCTCCATCTTTATTTAATTTAGATAGTAAATACAATAAATATATATCGGGTAGCCAAAAATTAGACCAATGAAATTCCGTCTGCTAGAATCAAAAATGCGCTTCCGAATTGATCTTATCCATTAGAATTTCTATTTTATTTTTGTTCGGTAATAACTTAATCCTTCAATAAAATACTCGTTATATCAATAACTAGAAAGAAAAAGAAAGAATTGGGCATTAATTCAAAATTCATGATACTAATTCTACTCTATATGTATAGATATAGATATGGATGGGAAAATAAGAAATAAAAATCTTTTATTATTATTTCTTCACTTTTCTCATTCTATTTTTGCATTCCATTTCTTTTCTTTAGTTCCTCTTCTTCTTTCTCAGAGACTCAGAGAGAGGATACTCTGAAAAAAAAAAATAAAGGATTAGTTCGTTTTTGATAGTCATTTCTTTAATCAGCGAATAGGAGCATACTCTAGATAGGAATCGTGAGGAAGTACTGCTTGGTCATTTCTACCAACTTAAAGTCCTCATTATGATTCGTTTTATCCAAACTTTTTTTTTTATCAAAAAATACTGTTTTTGATATCTTACATTATCTCCATTACTAATCTTTTATGTACCTTGGTGTTCCTAACTGTCCACTGATTTTGGATTGATCCCCGGTATGGTAATACATATAAGACAGTAGTAGTGTAACCCCATACGGTTGATCTTTTGTACCCGCTTCAAGATATAATAATTAGTCAAAGATTATTAATCTTGGGATAAACAGTTTACACTGCTTATGTTTATATTCTTGTACATAGGGAATGAGATTTTATCTTCTTACTGCAAATTTCTAAGCAGTTTGGTTTTACTCATATAACTATCTAGTTTAACTCATCGACCCTAATGATGAATAAAAAATTGATGAATAAAAAATGAAAATACCCATTCAATAATATTCAACCTTTTTACTTTAAATTTCATTTCTAAAGAGAAGGGAAAATAATCATGTTCCAACGAATCACACGTAGAGATATTGATAACACACATAGAGTTAATGGTATTTCATAACTAATAGATTGAGCAGCAGCCCGTAGACCACCTGAAAAGGAATATTTATTGTTCGATCCATATCCTGACATAAGAAGTCCAATAGGAGCAATACTTGAAATGGAGATCCATAAAAAAACACCTATACTAAGATCGGCTAAAACAAGGCGATACCCAAAAGGAATTACTAAAAAACTTAGTAGAACTGATATGACCGCTATAGACGGTCCCACGCTAAACAAACGAATATCTCCTCTGGATGGAAGTAGGTCCTCTTTAAAAAGTAATTTGGTCCCATCCGCTAGAGCTTGAAGAATTCCTAATGGGCCGGCATATTCAGGCCCGATACGTTGTTGTATTGCTGCGGATATTTCTCTTTCTAACCACACAATTACGAGTACCCCTATTATGATTCCTAATAGAAGGGTTAAAATAGGAACAAAGATCCATATGAGGCCATAGACTTCTTTTAAGGATTCCGATTTAGAAAAAGAATTGATAGCTTGTACTTCTATTTCTGTCGTATCAATTATCATTTCAACGATCAACTTCTCCCATAATGATATCTATACTACCTAGTATCGTCATGATATCAGCCAATTTCATTCTTTTAACTAGTTGAGGTAGAATTTGCAAATTGATAAAACCTGGTGGACGAATTTTCCATCTCCAGGGGAAAACACTACTATCTCCTATCAAATAAATTCCTAATTCTCCTTTTGGAGCCTCTACTCTCACATAAAGTTCTTGTTTTGACAATTCAAAATTGGGTGAAAGTTTTTTAGTAATAAATCTATAGTCAAAATTAGTCCATTCGGAATTTTTTCCTCTATCAAAGCGTCGGACTTCTAAATTTTCATAAGGTCCTCCAGGAATTCCTTCTAGAGCCTGTTGAATAATTTTTATAGATTCCTTCATTTCACCGATTCGTACTAAATAACGAGCTAGCGAATCTCCTTCTTTTTGCCATTGGACTTCCCAATCGAATTTATTGTAAGACTCATAACGATCAACTTTACGAAGATCCCATTGGATTCCAGAAGCTCGTAACATCGGTCCTGATAAACCCCAATTTATTGCTTCCTCTCCCCCAATAATCCCTACTCCTTCAACTCGTTCCAAAAAAATAGGATTCCGGGTAATAAGTTTTTGATATTCAACAATTCCTGTTAAAAAATAATCGCAGAAATCCAAACATTTATCTATCCAGCCATAAGGCAGATCCGCGGCGACTCCCCCAATACGGAAATAATTATGCATCATTCGCATACCCGTGGCGGCTTCGAATAGATCATATAACAATTCCCTTTCTCTGAAAATATAGAAAAAGGGAGTCTGTGCGCCAATATCCGCCATAAAAGGTCCAAGCCATAACAAATGAGAAGCTATACGACTCAGTTCCAACATAATTACTCTAATGTAACTGGCTCTTTTAGGTACTTGAACACTTTCCAGTCGTTCTGGTGCATTTACTGTTATTGCTTCTGTGAACATAGTGGCTAAATAATCCCACCGTGTTACATAAGGCAAATATTGTATAATTGTTCGATTTTCCGCTATTTTTTCCATCCCTCTGTGTAAATAACCCAATATGGGTTCACAGTCAATAACATCTTCGCCATCGAGAGTAACGATCAGTCGAAGAACACCATGCATTGATGGGTGGTGAGGGCCCATATTAACTATCATGAGATCTTTTCTTGTAGCCGGTACAGTCATATCTTTTCTTCCTTAATTCATTATTCCATGAATTTCTCAAACGAGGTTCATCACAATGAAAAATCTAATAACTACTATTAACAAATAACTAATAACAAATAACTAAAGAAAAAATTAAAACTAATCTTAAAATTAATGAGTTTTTGACTCCCGAATACCCAATTGACCAATTAATTTCTTATAACGTACTCTATTTTTCTTTGACAAATAATCCAGCAACCGTTGACGTTTTCCCAGAATTTTTCGTAGACCCCTTTGCGATAAAAAATCTCTTTTATGTAATTCCAAATGTGAAGTAAGTCTCCGTATCTTATCCGTGAAACTGAATACTTGAAATTCAACGGATCCACAGTTTTTCTCTTTTTCTTGTCGAATAGGTGAGATAAATGAATTTTTGACCATAAAAAATAATTTTTTTTTTCTTTTCCGTGGATTTTACCGAATCAGGAAAAATAATTATTATTATTATACCAGTTATTTCCAGTTAGTTTAATCTATAGTTAGTCCACAAAAATTCTTGATTTCTTGATATATACTACTTTATTTATTTATTTTATCCAAATCAAATTGCAAATTTGATTTGGATAAAAAGAGACGATACATTTATGCATTCACGAAAGAGAGTTATTTTTTACCTAAAAAGAAGATTCTGTTAATTTCTTCCTAGATCCAATTGATAAGGAATTAAATCGGTATCATTTATCAGAATGTAACATAGCGTATATCTTTCGGCTTTTATTTTATCTAGCGAATATGTCATACGATAGATATTTTATAAGAAATATACTATTAATTAATTTAACTAATTCTGAATCGTGGATACATATGGATTCTTGACATACTGAAATGACTACCATTATTGGTATCAAACCAATAACGATTCATACAAGCTAAATCCTCTAAGCGATAATTGGGCCAAAGAAACAATTTGAATTTAATCAATTTATTTGCATCTGTATTAAGATGCTTTTTCCCGTTCAAAAATTGTGCACAGTTTTTTATGTTATTTTGATTGCAAAATATTGGATTTCTATCCATAACATTCCAATTCCGGGAATTGAAACAAATTAGAATTCTCAATTCTCTACGACGTCTCGGAGATAGAATATTTTCCGGAACAAGCAAATCATAATGATTTTTGTTTCTATTCACAAGCATATTGCAGTGTCGTGCAATGGATCCATCAAAATTTTTTTTATCAACATATCTATTTTTTATTATGCATTTTTCATTAGTTTGGCGCTTATTCTTATCAACCAATGAAACACCTAGGGTTTGATATATAATATGTTTTCCGTCTTTTTTCATAGATAGACGAATTGGTTCGATAATAAATATTCCCTTTTTTATTAATTTTGTAAGAGTTAAGTCTTTCTGAATCAACATTACGTCCATATGCATCTCTCCTCTTTGAATTGAGGATATAGCAATTTCCCTTGGATCTATGAGTCTAAGTAGAAGACAATATACCTTGATATTATTGATCATTCTTTGATTCAAGGGATCATCCCATCGTAATTGAAAAAGAAAATATTTTTTCAGGAAGAAATTAAGTTCTGCTTCTTTCTTGCTCTTGAATTGTTTTTTCTTTCTACCTTTTTTAATGTCTGCTCCCGTGTAATCTTCTTCAACATCTTTTTTTTTGTTTTGTTTTTTTAGATCGGATACAAAATCTCCTTGGCCTTGTTGTTCGTTTTTTTTTTTTGAATTTTCTAATTCAAGATATTCTTTTTGATTAGCTAATATAGGAAGATTTTTTTTGTGATTTATGCCGATCTTTTCATTTTGACTAATATTTTCATAGAAATTAAAAATAAGTAATTTAATTGGTATGATCCACGGTTTAATTTTATACGCATCAAAAAGTGGCACAAATTCTGGAAAAAACCAAGGTTCTAGGTTTGATATGGTATGATATAACCTTTCTTGATTCATTCCCATCCAATCAAAAAAAATATTTTTTTGATTGGATGGGTTTATTTTGTGATCAATCGTAAAAGAGAAAAGATCTTTTTTTTCAAATTTTGGAAAATTTTTAGTTTCGGTTTTAGCATTTTTATGAATCGTGGTGTCGATATGCGTATTGGTCCAGGTCTTAATTTCAATATTATTTCGAATACAAAAATGGAGAATTCTACAATCAAAAAATTTTCTATCCATATTTTTGTTCGTATCAATAATGGATCTTTTTTCTAGATAATCACTAATAGCTATACTTATCAATCCATAAAATGATTCGGGTTTCGGTGTACTGAAATTATATGGAATTTTTTTGTCCCCCACTTGTAATGTTGATCCATAAATATATGAGTTCCCACTATTCCCATAATTTATATATTTATATGATAAAAGATCATATCCGTAATGTTTTTTCCATTTTTCTTTTTGACGTATTGATGAATCGACTGCATATGGATAGTAGTTTTGTTTCATGTAATGAATTAATTGGTCTTTTTTTTTTCTATATAAATCCAATTTCATTGAGTTTTTCTTTTGAATTGTACGACATTGATTGACTCTATTTCGCCATTTTTTCGGTACTAAGGGGGACCACTTGGTCTGAGATAAATTGTATGGATAATGACTCCTTAACCAATTTTTCCATTTATTCATTCCAGACTTATGAATTTTCTTATACCTTGGTTTGGAATCAAATATTCCTCGTGTCGTACAATAATTCTTGATTATATCACTAAGAAAAGGATAGGTACCCTGATATTGAAGTACAGATCTCAAATGATACTTGTTAAGTAATTGATTTTGTGATAATTTGTAAAAAACATAGGCTTGAGACAAAGAAGATAAGTCACAAGAAATATTAGAAAACGACTTTTTTATAGTCGAAATAAAGTTCATTGTATTTTGATTTGTTTTCTCAATTCCTTCTTGATTTGTTTCATCGTTGTAAATGGATTTGTTGATAATTTTTTTTGTTGATTCAAAGAAAAGTTGTGCATTGATCCTCGGAATCTTAATGATACATAGTAATATATCTATGTATATTTTTTCAATGAGGGATTTTATAAAATAATGCGATTTACGTATTAATCGGATATTTTTTCTTTTGAATATTTTCCAAATATCCTTCTGTGATTCCGATCTTTTATCATCACAAATTCGAACTATTTTTTTTTTATCTTTTGTGATTCCTTCTGTTTGAGTCCTAATTGTGATTGTTTTATTAGCAAGATCTTTGATTTTCGTTTCTATGAGTGAAGAATTTTCATTTACACAATTCATGGATCGAATTTGAGTGGTCGATTCACGGATAATCTTATTATTTATATTGGAATCTTTTCCGCTTTCATTCGGTTCATATACTTTCATCTTCCTCAATTTCAATAAGAAAATGGGGTTTATTTTTTCAAGTTCTTTCATTATTAAGTTTATAACTAGAACTATTTTGATGACCCATCTTGTTTTTTCTTTTGAAACTTTTTGAAACCGTTTTCTTCTTTCTTTGAAAACCTTTATAACTTGAAAAAATTGCTTTTTCCATTTTATCATTTTTTTTTCGAGTTCTTTAAAAATGGGTTCAAAAAAAGAAGGTCGTTTTCGGGGAGACCAAAAAGGTAGTTCTGCTTCCTTTCCCCAGATTGTTAAAAAACAAAAATTGTCTTTTTTCTCCTTTTTCTTTATTTTCTGATCTCGATGATGAGATCGTATTTTAGATCTTCTCCAAGGTTTCAGACAGAAGGGAAATAAAATCTTTATTTGAATACCGTCTGTTAACCAATTTTGGGGAAATTCTGTTTCTGATAATTGAACGCCATTATAGGTACATTTAACATGCATTTCTTTATTCCATTCCTTCAAATCCTCATACCACTCGGGGAATTGCAATAATAACATACGGCCGATATTTTTAGCTATTATCAATAAGGGTAATATAACGTATTTTCTAAGAAAAGATTGGGTTACTAACATTAAACCTCTTATTGCTTGAGTAAATATAAAGGTATCCCAAGCTTCTGATATTGCTATTCGTTCATTTTCCTCTTCTTTTTCTTCGTTTGTTTTCTCCTTTTCTTTTGTCTCCTCCTCCTCAAAATCAGAAATTTGTAATTCTGGATTTCCCCCTACCCAATTCCTAAAAATGAGATTAATCGTTTCAGAGATATCAAAAAACGAAAAAAAAAATGTTTTGTCTATTCGATCCAAAAAAAGTGGAGAATGCACATTTGCTTGAAACATTTCCCAAGTAACTGTTTTACGTCTTTGAGCACGCATGGATCCTTTGATTATACCCCGGCGAAAATCTGATTGTTGTGAGTAACGTATCAAAGCCACTTCCTCTTCTTCATCACTAGTGCTAGTATTACTAGTACTATTATTACTAGCACTGGAATTAGTACTCTGATTGTTATCAGTATAAATTACCACGCGTTTGCCTTTTCTTGAACGAATTTCAGGATCTTCCGTCG